TGCTTAGTGTGTGACTCGTTAGTTTAGGATTCAATTAGACTAAGAAAAAAAAAAAAATAAAAAAGAACTTACCTATAAGAGCAACTAATAACTATAGCATTAATAAAAAACCTAAGCAACTCATTGCTTCGCATTATCTGGATCAAAAAAAAAAAAAGTCAAGATATGATAGACTGATCATATAATTGTAGCAACTGAATTTTTTTTACAAAAAAAGAATAACGAAATATTTTTATTAAGTTATCAAAGGTAATCGAAAAGTATGCGGATAAACGGAAGGATGAAAGAAAGAGAGAAAAAATTTGAATATTAATGATCTATTATTCCAATTTGGAAAGTCTATGAGGTCACTGTAATAAAAACAATGTAATAAAGCATGAATACAGATTCATTCATAATATTAAATATTAAATAAATCTGTTCGTTCTGAAAACAAAAAATTAAGAGCCTTGAGCCAAAAAAAACTGAGAAAATTGACTCAAAAATAAATTAAAAAATGAAATTAAAAATTTCAGATAAAAGCTCCATTGTAGAATTCGGGCCTAATGATTAATCAAGAGGTGATGGGAACGACGGAACCCATGAATATATAGGACTCAATTTAAAAATAAATCTTAGTAATTCATTGGACAGGATGGCGGAATAAACCATAAACTTTATTATCTATTCTGATTTTTATTCTGAGACCTCGTGGGATAAACATCAAACTTAAATAGATATTGAAAGAGTAAATATTCGCCGGCGAAAAAACTTTTATTTGAAAAAAAAAAAAAAGAAAAAAAAAAGATTTTGGTAGAGTATTATATTATAACTCTAACAAAAAAGACATTCTAGATAATGATATTACGTTATTAAAAAAAATATATTTTAAATAAATATAAATAGAATTCATCTTGGATTCCATTTAGAAAAAGACATACACAAATTTAGAAAAGATCAGATGAAATTTCAAAAAAGACCATGATTAATAGAATTAATCGTTAACTACATGTATATCTTAATACAAGCTTTTTTAGTACTTTTATTCGCGAGGAGCTGGATGAGAAGAAACTCTCACGTTCAGTTTTGTAGTAGAGATGGAATTTCTAATTTAGAAAAAACCCATCAACTATAACCCAAAAAGAACCAGATTTCGTAAACAACATCGAGGAAGACTAAAAGGAATAGCTTCTCGTGGGAATCGTATTTGTTTTGGCAGATATGCTCTTCAAACACTTGAACCCGCTTGGATCACATCTAGACAAATAGAAGCAGGGCGACGAGCAATGTCAAGAAATGTACGACGTGGGGGAAAAATTTGGGTACGTATATTTCCAGACAAACCAGTTACAGTAAGACCGGCGGAAACGCGTATGGGTTCTGGGAAAGGATCCCCAGAGTATTGGGTAGCTGTGGTTAAACCAGGTAAAATCCTTTATGAAATGGGTGGTGTACCCGAAAATATAGCCAGAAAAGCTATTTCAATAGCGGCATCAAAAATGCCTATAAAAACACAATTCATTATTTCTGAATAGGAATATAGAATGAAAAAGCTAAATAACATTTAAGGATAAAAAGATTATCAGTTTTATTTTTTTGACAAACAATATTTTTTTACTTCGTCCTTTGTATTAAAAGAAGAGATACAAAAAAATGATATGATTCAACCACAAACCTATTTGAATGTAGCAGACAACAGCGGGGCTAGAGAATTGATGTGTATTCGAATAATAGGAGCTAGTAATCGCCGATATGCTCATATTGGTGACGTTATTGTTGCTGTAATCAAGGAAGCAATACCAAATACTCCTCTAGAAAGATCAGAAGTGATCAGAGCAGTAATTGTACGTACTTGTAAAGAACTCAAACGTAACAATGGGACGATAATACGATATGATGACAACGCCGCAGTTGTCATTGATCAAGAAGGGAATCCAAAAGGAACTCGAGTTTTTGGGGCGATCCCAAGGGAATTGAGACAATTAAACTTTACTAAAATAGTTTCATTAGCTCCTGAGGTCTTATAAGACCTAAATATCGATAGTTAGTATAGGATTAAAAAAACGGTATTGAAATAAAATTAATTAATCGATTGTGTATCACGCATATACCCTTAATAATAAAATATTAATAATTTAATTCATATATTAATATATAATCGTATATATCTATATATAAATAAAAGAAAAAGAACATGTTGATTATATCAAAATTATAGAACAATAAGGAATTTTAACTTAATCATGGGGAAAGACACTATTGCTGATATAATAACCTCTATACGAAATGCTGACATGAATAGAAAAGGAACAGTTCGGGTAGGGTCGACTAACATCACCGAAAGCATTGTTAAAATACTTTTACGGGAGGGTTTTATCGAAAACGTAAGGAAACATCGTGAAAACAATCAATATTTTTTTATTTTAACCCTAAAACATAGACGAAATAAGAAAGAATCCTATAAAACTTTTTTAAATTTAAAGAGAATAAGTCGACCGGGTCTACGAATCTATTCTAACTCTCAACGAATTCCACGAATTTTAGGCGGAATAGGAATTGTAATCCTTTCGACTTCTCAAGGTATAATGACAGACCGAGAAGCTAGACTAAAAAGAATCGGCGGAGAAATTTTGTGTTATATATGGTAATCTGTCTAATATAAAAATAGGATATCCGGAATTTACCATTTGTGAAAAAGGGGGTTGTGTAATACCACCCCTGCTAAAAAAAAAATTTTGCGAGTTCTTAGGTATTCTTAAGTATAAGTTAATCGGGGGACAGCCCCTTTCTAGACTCCATAACAAGGATTTAAAAGAGTAAGTGGTTTTTTCAATTTCAACATTCCTTTCGCGAAGATAAATTAAAGATTCAAAAATATCAAGAAACCTTTTTTCGTCCAACAAAACAATAAGTATATTTACATAATTAAGGAATAATAACTATGAAAATAAGGGCTTCCGTTCGTAAAATTTGTGAAAAGTGTCGACTAATCCGGAGGAGGGGACGAATTATAGTAATTTGTTCCAACCCGAGGCATAAACAAAGACAAGGATAATCTTACTAAAGAAAAAAAGTAAAGGGCACTTCCAAGGAGGTGGCAAAAAAAGTCCGTTTTGACATGAAATGGATATATCCATATATTTATTGTGAAATGAAAAAATATGGCAAAACCTATATTAAGAATTGGTTCACGTAAAAATACACGTAGTGGTTCACGTAAAAATGTACGTAGAATACCAAAGGGAGTTATTCATGTTCAAGCAAGTTTCAACAATACCATTGTGACCGTTACAGATGTACGGGGCCGGGTTATTTCTTGGTCCTCCGCGGGTACTTGTGGATTCAAGGGTACAAGAAGAGGAACACCTTTTGCTGCTCAAACCGCAGCAGGAAATGCTATTCGAGCAGTAGTGGATCAAGGTATGCAACGAGCTGAGGTAAGGATAAAAGGCCCCGGACTGGGAAGAGATGCAGCATTACGAGCTATTCGTAGAAGCGGTATACTTTTAAGTTTCGTACGAGATGTAACCCCTATGCCACATAATGGTTGTAGACCCCCTAAAAAAAGACGTGTATAGAACTAAATAAAAGCTGAAAGGGTTTCAAGAGAAATAAACGATTCAATGATCTGATCAAATAAAATTACTATGGTTCGAGAGAAAGTCAAAGTATCTACTCGGACACTACAGTGGAAGTGTGTTGAATCAAGAAGAGACAGTAAGCGTCTTTATTATGGACGCTTTATTCTGTCTCCACTTATGAAAGGTCAAGCCGACACAATAGGCATTGCGATGCGAAGAGCTTTACTTGGCGAAATAGAAGGAACATGTATTACACGTGCAAAATCTGAGAACATACCACATGACTATTCTAACATAGTAGGTATTCAAGAATCAGTACATGAAATTTTAATGAATTTGAACGAGATTGTATTAAGAAGTAATCTATACGGAACGCGCAACGCGCTTATTTGTGTCAAAGGTCCCGGATATATAACTGCTCGAGACATAAATTTACCGCCCTCTGTGGAAATAGTTGATAATACACAGCATATAGCTACCTTAACGGAACCAGTAGATTTGTGTATTGGATTAAAAATCGAGAGGAATCGCGGATATAGCCTAAAAATGTCAAATAACTTTGAAGACAGAAGTTATCCTATAGATGCAGTATTCATGCCTGTTCAAAACGCGAATCATAGTATTCATTCTTATGGGAATGGGAATGAAAAACAAGAGATTCTTTTTCTAGAAATATGGACAAATGGAAGTTTAACTCCTAAAGAAGCACTTCATGAAGCCTCCCGGAATTTGATTAATTTATTTATTCCTTTTCTACATGTAGAAGAAGAAACGTTCTATTTAGAGAACAATCAACATAAAGTTACTTTACCCCTTTTTCCTTTTCATAATAGATTAGTTAACCTAAGAAAAAAAAAAGAACTAGCATTTCAATATATTTTTATTGACCAATTAGAATTGCCTCCCAGAATCTATAATTGTCTCAAAAAGTCCAATATACATACATTATTGGACCTTTTGAATAACAGTCAAGAAGACCTTATAAAAATTGAACATTTTCACATAGAAGATCTAAAAAAGATAGTAGACATTCTAGAAAAAGAATAGAAAAAGCAAAAAAACTAAAAAGTAAATTTTAAATTGAAATTTATTTTAAACCTGCAACGTAATTTCTATGTTCCAGTCGAACCCAATTTAATTAATTAAATTAATTAGATATGTATCTAGGGAGTAGTCATTTCAAAATGAATTCTCCCTAGATACCCACGTCTTTTATTTTACAATTGAATAAATTTAATTAAAAAAGACCTAAAGTTAGAGATTTATCAATTGGTAATGTTGCTCCAATACCTAACCACAGGGCCACCACGGTGCCAATCAAAAAGACGGTTGTCGCTACTGGACGACGAAATGGATTTTGGAACTTATTAACATTTTCCAAAAAGGGTACGGTTAATAATCCCGCTGGGACTGAAGCCATTAAAAGAACACCTAATAATT